TAGATAGAGATAAAATGAAATCCATTGTAAGATCCCCATTAGACACTGGAATTCTGTCTGCTATTATAAGAAAGTGCTTCTGAATTCATCTTATCTTTTAATCATTTAAATTCTTCTTTGTTGAGTAATAACTAAATAACTAAATCTTTGAATAAAATGTTTCTTGTAACGATATCAATAGAATAGATATTTCAACCTAACGTTTTCAATTACGAAATCCAATTAGACGTTGCATTAGTTCACGAATCATGACAAGAATTGTATCTCTATATAGAGATAGAAAAAAATAGATTATTTCTAGTGCATTCAGTCTTTTGATTTTTTTTCGTTCCTATTCTACTTTCTCAAAAAAAGGGGACTTTAAACAAAGTTAAAGGATTACTTCGTTCTTGATAGTTATTTACTTAATCGGTGAATAGAAGTATACTCTGGATCGGAATCGTGGGAAGTACTCCTTTATCATTTCTACCAATTTAAAGCCCCAATTTTAATTCTTTTTATACACAGAAAAATACACTTACAAAATCTCTATTACGAATCCTTAGTGTACATTAGTGTTCCTAGCTATCCACTCATTTTTATGAATCTACTTTTGGTAATACATACGTAGTAAAAACCTCATAAAGTTGATCCTTTGAACCCGCTTCAAGTCATGATGACTAGTCAATCAATCTTGGGGTAAAGAGTCTCTAATACTTATGTTTACTTTTCTTAACTCTTGTACATAGAAAATGAGATTCAATCTTTTACTGCAAATTTAGAAGCCGTTTCTTTCACTCATATAACTATCTAGTTTCCTTCATCAACCCCCGAATAATGAATAAAAAAAATAGAGATTCAACTCATGGCACTTCCTTCCTAGAAAGAGAAGCAGTCGGGGGAATTTTATGTCTTAACGAATCACACGTAGAGATATTGATAACACACATAGAGTTAATGGTATTTCATAACTAATTGATTGAGCAGCAGCTCGTAGACCACCTAAAAAAGAATATTTATTATTTGAGCCATATCCTGACATAAGAAGGCCGACAGGAGCAATACTTGAAATAGCAATCCATAAAAAAACACCGATACTGAGATCGGCTAGAACAAGGTGATACCCAAAAGGAATTACTAAATAACTTAATAAAATTGATATGACTGCTATAGATGGTCCAATACTGAATAAACGAGTATCTCCTCTAGATGGAAGAAGATTCTCTTTTAAAAGTAATTTGGTACCATCTGCTAGAGCTTGAAGAATTCCCAAAGGTCCTGCGTATTCAGGACCAATACGTTGTTGTATACCTGCAGATATTTCTCTTTCTAACCAAACAATTACTAATACACCTATTGTGATTCCTAATACAGGAGTAAAAATAGGGATAAGCATCCATATGATTCCATAGACCTCTTTTAAGGATTCCAATCTAGAAAAAGAATTGATAGCTTGTACTTCTGTTGTATCAATTATCATTTTAACGATCAACTTCTCCCATAATGATATCTATACTACCTAGTATCGTCATAATATCAGCCAATTTCATTCTTTTAACTAACTGAGGAAGAATTTGCAAATTAATAAACCCCGGTGGGCGAATTTTATATCGCCAAGGAAAAACACCCTTATCTCCTATCAGAAAAATTCCCAATTCTCCCTTTGGTGCTTCCACTCTTGCATAAAGTTCTTGCTTCGACAATTCAAAAGTCGGAGAAGGTTTTTTACTAATGAATCGATAATCAAACTCATTCCATACAGTATCTTTTACTCTATCAAAGCGGCGGATTTCTAAATTTTCATAGGGCCCTCCAGGAATTCCTTCTAGGGCCTGTTGAATTATTTTTATGGATTCTGTCATTTCACTGATTCGTACTAAATAACGAGCTAAAGAATCCCCCTCTTTTTGCCATTGGACTTCCCAATCAAATTCGTCGTAACACTCATAATGATCAACTTTACGAAGATCCCATTGTATTCCGGAAGCTCGTAGCATTGGTCCCGACAAACCCCAATTTATTGCTTCCTCTCCACCAATAATGCCTACTCCTTCAACTCGTTCTAAAAAAATGGGATTCCTTGTAATAAGCTTTTGATATTCAGCAATTCCTGTTAAAAAATAATCGCAAAAATCCAAACATTTATCTATCCAGCCATGAGGTAAATCAGCAGCGACTCCGCCAATACGAAAAAAATTGTGCATCATTCGCATACCGGTGGCAGCTTCGAATAGGTCATATATCAATTCTCTTTCTCGAAAAATATAGAAGAAAGGAGTCTGTGCCCCAATATCTGCCATAAAAGGGCCAAGCCATAACAAATGCGAAGCTATACGACTTAACTCCAACATAATGACTCTGATATAACTGGCCCTTTTAGGGACTTGAATATTGCCTAATTGCTCTGGCGCATTTACAGTTATTGCTTCTGTGAACATAGTAGCTAAATAATCCCAACGTGTTACATAAGGCAAATATTGTATAATTGTTCGATTTTCCGCAATTTTTTCCATACCTCTGTGTAAATAACCCAATATTGGTTCACAGTCAATAACATCTTCACCATCTAAAGTAACAATGAGTCGAAGAACACCATGCATTGATGGGTGGTGAGGTCCCATATTGACTATCATGAGGTCTTTTCTTGTAGCTGGTACAGTCATAGGTTTTTCCTGATTCATTCTTCCATGAATTGCTGAAAGCGAAAAGAAGTTCACCAAACTTTAAGCCAATAATTCAAACTAACTCTTCAAATTAACGAGTTTTTCTCTCTCGAATATCCAACTGCCCTATTAATTCTTTATAACGTGCTCTATTTTTTTTTGACAAATAAGCCAGCAGCCGTTGACGTTTTCCGAGAATTTTCCGCAGACCTCTTTGAGATAAATAGTCTTTTTTGTGCAATTCCAAATGTGAAGTAAGCCTCCGTATCTTGTTGGTGAAACTTACTACTTGAAATTCAACAGATCCTCTGTTTTCTTTGTTTTCTTCTTGTTCTTGCAAAATAATTGAAATAAATGAATTTTTTACCATAAAAGAATTTCACACTCCCCTTTTTACAGACAGATATTTATTTTATTGATCAGTAATAATAATGTCACAAATTTTAATGTAGTATATACAATAATTATAATTTCTTTATACATTCCTAGTTTTTTTCAATTATTAATCAATCCGATTTTTGAGTTCATTTGTATAGTGATACAAAAAGACGATACCAAATAGTTTAGTCCGAAGATTCGATTGATTAATTTATTCTGTTGATTAATTTATAGCTTTAATTTAATTGATACCCCATTTTCCTTAATATTCACGTATCCTAGACTGGGATGTAAGACAGCGCATATGCACATCGGGTTGCTTGCATATAACATGGTCGCGGACAGAAGAAAAAATGAAAAAAAATGAAAAATATCATTGATAGAACAATAGAATATATAGGAAACTCAAAATTTTTAATCAGGGATACATATATATCCTTAACATACTGAAGCGGCTCCCATTATTGGTATCAAACCAATAGCGATTCATACAAGCTAAATCTTCTAATCGATAATTAGGCCAAAAAAAGAAATTTAATTTATTTAATTCATTTTTTTTTCTGTCAAAAATTTTACTTTCCTCCAAAAATTGACTCCAGTTTTTTATCTTGTTTTCCTTGCAAAATAAATTATTTCTATGCACACCATTCTGATTCTTTAAATTCAAATTGAAAGAAATTAGAATTCTCAATTCTCTACGACGTCTAGACGAGAAAATTTTTTCAGGAACAAGCAAATCTAAATTATTTTTGTCTCCATTTAGAGTTTTTATTTTATGTCTTGAAATGGATTCATCAAAAGTATTCTTAGCAACATTTTTGGGGTTTCGGTATCTTTGATTACTTTGGTGCTTACTTTTATGAACCAAGGAAATACCTATGATTTGATACATAAAAAACTGTCCGTCATTTTTGACAGATAGACGGGCAGGTTCCATAATTAATATTCCCTTTTTCGTTAATTGTGTAAGATTTAAACGCCTCCTCATTATATCCAGATTCATTTCTTTCCTTTGAATATAGGATATAGTAATTTTTCTTACATTTATGAGGCTAACCAGCAGACCATATATCTGGATATTATTCAGCATTTTTTGATTCAATTGATTCAAACGTCCAGTCCATCTTAATTGCAAAGGAAAATCTCCTTTAAGGAATATTTTTAGTTTTTCAATGGATTCTAAAAAATATTCTTCAATATTGTTTTGATTCTTTAATTCAAAATATTGTTTTGAATTTGATGGGCTAAAATTAAAAAAAAACTCATCCTCCTCTTGTTTTCCCTTGATATTTTGATTTTCAATAAAATTTGGATTTATATTCAAATTAAAAAGAAGTAAGTTGCTTGGGATAAACCAAGGTTTCTCTTTATATTTATGATAAAGTATCACAAACTCTGGAAAGAAAAAAACTTTCGGATTCGATATGAGGCGATTTAAGATTAAGAATTTTTCATTCATTCCCATCCAATCAAAAGACATTCCCATCCAATCAAAAAAGACCTTTTTGTAATTGATTTCAGAATTTGAATCAATTGGAAGATAAAAAAGACCATTACCTTTATTATTAAGTTTATCCCGGATTTGGTCTTTTTTAGGTTCAACCTCAATATTTGTACTAAATTTCCAACCCAAATATTTTCTATCTGTATTTTTTTCCCTATCTATAATATCACTTTTTCCTAGATCATTCTTGATAGGAATATTCTTGAGTATGCTAAAAATTTTTTCGTTATTTCTGTTGGAATTTTCTTGATTCTTATTTGTTTCTAATGATGATCTATAAATAGAGGCCTTCTTCTTAGTTTCAGAATGAATATATATATATTTATATGATAAAAGATCATATCTATAGTTTTTTTTTAAATTCTCCTCTTTATTTCGTAATAAATAGACTTTCAAATTTTTTTTTTTTTTTGAATCAAATAATTGGTCTTTTTCATAGGAATACCGTTTATTTAAATCCTTATTTTGAGACGTATGACATTGATTTAGTCCATTTCTCCATTTTTGTGGGACTAATCTAGACCATGTAATCTGCGATAAATCGTATTGATAATGACCTCTTAACCAGTTTTTCCATGGATTCATTGCATTATTTGGAAGTTTCTTATGTCTTACTTCGGAATCAAATATTCCTTGTCTTCCAAAAAGATCTTTTATTTCATTCTTAAGAAAAAAAGAAGGTCCATTATATTGAAGAAGAGATCTTAACTTATTGAAGTTAATAACTTGGGTTTGTGATAATTTTAAAAATACATATTTTTGTGACAAGTAAGATAAATTTAAAAAAATATGTGACTTCCGCTTACTATTTCTAAGATTATCAAAAGCCTTTTTTATAGTTATAGGCGAAATGAAGTCAATTTTATTTTGTTTTGTTTTATTAATCTTTTCTTGATCTTTATTTATTTCATTATTGTCAATGTATTTATCAAGAATTTTTTTTGTTGATTCCATACAAATTTGTAGAGTGATTCTGCGCATATTAATGATACATAGAAAGATATCTATGTATATTTTTTCAATGAAAAATTTAACTATTAATTCAATATTTTTTCTTTTTAATATTTTCCAAATTTTTGGGGGTGATTCTCCATTATTTCCATTATTCTTATTATTTTTTTTTATTCTCGGCGTTACTTTTTTTTTATTTTTTTTCATTATTTCTATTTGATTTCTGATTGTGTTTCTTCTATCAATTCTATGTTTCATTTCTTTTTCGGCCTGTGAATAATTTGTCCAACCTGTAGATCGATTTTGAATAAGTGATTCCTGAATTATCTGAGCGCTGATTATAGAATCCTTTTCTGTTTGAGTTTCACTTGATTCATATATTTCTGTCGGTATAAATAATGGAATTTTATTTTCTTTTAAAAGTTCTTTTATTTTTTGTTTTACAAATAAAACTGCTTTTCCTTGTTTTTTTGTTATTTTTTTAAAAACTCTTCGAACTCTAAAATTCAATTTTTTTATTTCGACTTTATAGTCTATATCTTCAAAAATGGGTTCAAAAAAGGAAGGTGTTTTTCGAGGAGGACCAAAAGGATATTCTGTTTCCTTTCCTAAAACTGTTAAAAAACAAGAATCAAAATCATCTTGTTGCTTTCGATCTCTATCAGAGAGTCGTAGTTTAGATCTCTGCCAAGGTTTCAAATGAAAAGGATATAGGATTTTGATCTGAAAACCTTCTCTTAACCAATTTTTAGGAAATTCTGTTTTGGAGAATTGTAGACCATTATAGCTACACTTTAGATAAATTTCTCTATTCCAATCTTGGAAATCCTCATACCATTCCGGAGATTGCCGTAATAAAATACATCCAATATTCTTAGCTATTATTAATAAGGGTAATTTAATATATCTTCTAAAAATTGATTGAGCTAGTAACAGAATACTTCTTGTTTTTTGTGCATATGGAATGTTCTCCCAGAATTCTATTACGTCTTCCTGGTTGTTTTTTTTTATTTGCAATTGTTGATCTAAAATTTCAAATTCTGACTTTTTACCCAACCAACCTCTAATATTAAAAAAAAGTTTCATTAGGTCGGATATAGGAAAAGGAAAATCTTCCATTTTTTCCAAAAAAAGTGGTGAATGGGGATTTCCTTGGGACGGTCCCCAAATAACCATTTTACGTCTTTGAACGCGCATAGATCCTTTGATTACGGCTCGACGAAAATCAGGTTCTTCGAAATAACTTATAAACCCAGACTCTCTATTAAATTTTCTATAAAGATTAAAATTCTTGAACTGAGATTTCTTAAAACTTCGTCTGGAACGAGTTAAAAAAGATATACGTTTAAATCTTCTTGTTCTAAGCTGGTGATCCAGCCCTTGCATTATACCTTGTTCTTTTCGTCGTTTTTTAAAATATTGTTCCAACTCGTTGATTAATTTGTATGACCACCGAAGGGGTTTTTTACCTATTTTGTTCATTCCAATAGATTTTTTTTCACGCTTAGGCTTAGTTAGAATTGCGTTCAATGAAAACTTTAACCTATTCTTTGAATCTATTTTCACCTCTTTTTTTTCTGATCTTTCGATTTTATCTTGATATTCTGGAGAATCTGGAGAATCTGGAGAATTAGGATCGGGAAGAAGGATATCATGAATTTTATTTAGTTCGGATGTTTCTGTGCAATTTTCTATCGAAGTTTTGATTGAAGATGAAAAGACTTTCTTCATCCTTCCACGATACATCCCGTTTAAGAAAGGATCATACATTTTAACTAAGCAATTTTTTTTTTCCTCAGCAGTACCCAATTTAACTAGGAAATTCTGTTTATTTTTAGTCTCAGCATTAGCCAATCGAGTCTTTGTTTCAAGTATATTTAGAGAAAGAAATACTTTTTCTAAAGCCTCAATTCTATTTATAAATTCATTATTTAAGTTGTTATTTTTCTCTTTATTGGTATAAAGCCACTCATTATATAGTTCATCAGCGGAGAGTTTTTCTAATGTAGACAACGATATCCTTCT